ATATTGGCTATAGGTGATAAACCAAAATAGTTCATGGTGAAGGTTAAAAAATATTCCCCTTACACCTCTTTTCGAAGAGGATCGATCTGAAGGAAGGGCTTTCCAGGTGGGTTCCCACTTTAACCCTTGACACAAGGGAGTGGTTAGCATACCAGGACAGTACCTCAGAAGTAAGTCCTTCGCTGACAGCATTCTATCAGATATTCTCCGATATGCTCTGTCAGGAATATATATTGGCGATATGATAGAACGCAATCGCAATATAGAGCTATCAACCTTCTTTGCAAGGCGGATAGCCCCCTACATAAACTCAAATATGATAAAAAAATGCGTACTAGCATATCAGCCTTATCGTCTTTCACCATCATCATTCTACGGTGAAATTAAGGAATTATCTTCGGATATCCTGCCCTCAAAAGAGATACCGGCACAGGTAATAAATAGGCTATGAGGCTGTTTCACACCTGCATACGCTTGTTGTAAACAGACCGAGGCCTGCTTTAAATAAAGTGCGGTAAACAGGGGACCTTAGATAAATTACCTGCTTGGCGACGAGGTAAGCTCCAATACATAGTTCCTTGGTTAGACCATCAGCTACCACTAGTATAATCTTCTTATAGATTGATACTAGTAGTGCAAGATTTTCCAAAATCTTGTGCCACCTGATCGGTCTCAAGGATAGAAGTTTATCAAATGGATATCGGGTAGGATTCATATTAGTTTCCTAATGTGCTTCCTAGCCGGTACGCCCTGGCGCGACAGCCAATTCCAAACCAGTGATATTAGCTTACCGCTGGACTGGCTTCCGCGTCACCGTCCGATCCCACCGTGAGGTGGATATCTATAATAAACTTATACCTTGAAAACGACCAAGACTCGCCTAAACGGCTGTACGTTGAAACAGCCGAGGGGAGGCACCTCTTCTAACCAAGAAAAGGACTCTGAGTGTCATCAGAGTGAGGTTAAATAACCAAATATAGAGATGGGTAAGACCCGGACTGAGTCCGCCATCTCACAACCGGTCATTCGCCTCGCGGACACCGGATGCACTTCATTGTGCGAAAACGCTTGAATAAAGCGAAGCTATAAAGGCGAGCAGCCCTTATAGCAAACGGCCTACTTATAGCCCTTTCCCCTTTATTCGGGGACTTCAACGACGAGCCTTACAAGCTCATAAAATGGCAATTCTTCACGTTTTCCTCAGACAGTGGGAATGAATTCTATTACTTGATTGATACTTGATTGACATTGACAGATATGTGTACCACACCGAACAAGCAATATGCCGATATGCTTGATGTACCAGCCAAGCCAGCTCGACCGTATACAGTATAAGGGATTCGCCTTTGCCTCAGACAGAAGAACAACGGATTGAACAGGACAGGACAACCGGGAAGGGAAGCCTGACATAGACATAGATATTGATTTGAACAAAGGAACTGAAACCGGTACCAGAAACCAAACAAGAGATGGAATTCCAGATTGAACAGATGACCGACCTACAATAAGACGAAAATAGAATTCCTAATTCCATTCTCTAAGACGAACTAAAGGGATGTCTCTAAGCAGCCAAGGCCAAGAGCAAGCAGGAGTAGTCATATCTGCCTAGAAGGATTCGATAAAGAGAATGTGAGTGGGCAGGAGATCAATAGACACAGAAAGAGAAGACCAAAAGGAGCAGAAGGCACTCAGTTGTTTATGTGAAATCAAGGAGCAGCAGGTTACACTTTTACACTTTTCCGAAGAGAGCTCAAAGCAATAAGATGAAAGATGAGAAATGCTAGTAGATGAAAGATGGGATGAGATGCTAGCCTTAGCGCAGAAGATCAATCATTGAGCCTTAGGCCACTACCGAGCAGCAATGGAGGATCATAACACTTGAGAGATGATCCCTACTTGAAAAGGCGGAGACAATACCTCTTGTTTTGTTGCGACAAATCGAGTTTCAAAAGCCCATTTATCCATCACATTTTCAGGCACACCAGTCAAAGAGCCATCGGACCCATGAAAGTCCCCTTTTTTAATATACACGGCCTTTGCCAGGATGTCTTTCATCAAGCAAAAGAGGGGCAGTAAATGGAATAAACTAAGCAAGAGATCAACTAACCAAGAGAATGAACTAACCCCAAGGGATGATCTCGGATTGAAATCCAAGGCATGGTCCCATTGAAAGCCCCAGCCCAGGAAAAAATAGAATTCCGAAAACAATTCCTCCCCACTAAAAAGAGCGATTGAGAGTGGATTTCAGGTTCGATAGTGTCGAGAAGGTATTAGCCACCGGTGCCCTATTAGTTAAGCTCTTTCGTAAAAGCACCATTGGGCGGTGCTTCCTCTCTTTTTTCTGGAACCTCGAACAAAAAATCGCCATCAGCTCGACTAAGAGTTCCGAATCGAAAAAGTAAACTGAACTTGACTTAAGACGAAGGAACCGAGTGCCGAAAAAAACCGGTTTATTAAGGGGGCGTAGCGCTTGCTTACTTGTTAGAGTAAGGAAGAAAAAAAGACAAGCAAAGTCAAGACCAGCGACACTTCCTCTTCCGGTCCGGAGGCTTAATCTTATAGTTCTCCCTCTTATCTTCTGCTTACTATTGAAGTGGTTTTTCAACCGTTGCCTCGACTTGGTTAAATTGCATTTGTATTCGCTCAAATTCCGGCTGAATCCTCTGCCGGTAAATCACCTTGCAGTGCAGTTGGAGTGAAATCTGAACCCGAAGTGGGAGCCAATGTAACTGAATCCAAACGCCAATTATAGCAAACTCGGTCGAAAAAAGTCTGACTTAATGTAGCCATTCATCAGTCAAACTCTGCAGAATATTTATTATCTAGGCTTCTTACCTTTCTCCTTATCTTTTATAGAACTATAGTAGGCAAGGCCTTTTTCTTCCACTCCCTGTCCACTCTTGCAGCAGGACAGGCCATAAAAAAAGGAATGAATTCAAGACCTGCGCCGCTGACTCTTATTAAAAAAGATAGAAGCGGGGGTGTCCCCTGTCTTTCTCCTAGAGTTATATTCAAACACACTATTCTAAAGTCTTTTACTAGGCTTTCCCTTGCTTTCTATAGAGCAAGTAGAGGAAAGTTTACTTTCTTTTTCAACTATTCTTGCGGCGGGTTCAGTCATTCTTAAAGCGGAGTCTTTGTCTACGCTCTGCAGAATCTTCTTTAGGCTGATGACTTTTTTTCCAGGATTCCTAGTAAAAAACTAGCCCGGAGTGGCACCTTTAGCTCTGCTCTCAGAATTGGAAGTTCAGACTTCGCTTCGAGACACTCAGTCTTTCCCCGATTTAGGGAACTTAGTCCTTGGGGGGGAATGCCACAGGTCTTGGCTGTCTTTCAAAAAGAAGAGAATATGCCATCGGCCTTTACTTTCTCGCTTTCAACAGCCAGCTGGCACCAAAACAAAACAGGCGAAAAGTGACTTTTGGCTTTTCTTCTGCCTAGCTCTCTGAAAATGAAAACAAGGCTCGGCATGTGTTTTTCATATGAACTTTTGAGATTCATTTCTTCCAATTCGCCGCTTTCATCAATGAATTGTGCCATGGATGGCATTGGTGGAAGCTTGCAGGCTCTCCTTTCTTTGACACATAAAGACTTATTTGAATAAAGGAGTTTAGGAGTTAGCTAGGGAAAGACGAGAATCAGCTTAACGTAGACTCTTAAGAAAAGGAAAGGACAGCAGAAGATGCAGCGATAGCAGGACTCTTTTTCCCTAGATGATTCAGTGATAGAAGTTGTATCCTATACTGAAGCCGACTCCGCGGCAGAAGTTTGATCATCTACAGCATCTGATTCCGGTGAAGCGAAAAGAAAGCTATAGGTAAGTCAAGGCCTTACAGTTTAAGTGAAGGATCAGTGCCCTTCCTGTTTTCTATTACTTACTTTTCTGCTTACTATTTAGAATGTCGAGTACCGTCCCTCCTATAGGGAAGGAAGCCTTCAATCTAACTAAACTAAAGAAAGGGGTAAGCCCGGAAGCTTTGAAGTTGAAGCTAAGCTATTTAGAGAAAGACCGGAGGAAAGATCTGACTTGAAAGAATGTAAAAACTTGCGCTGTGCTGTCCCCTCTTCCTCCTCTAGGATTCCCCTTGCTGGGAGAACTGTTCTGGGCAACCCTATGTCTTTATTTATTTATTAAAGAAGACTCTTCTCTGGGAAAAAGAAAGATTCTTTTACCGAATTGCTTTGAAAGTTGCTAATTCGGATGTTGTCTCCTAGTTGCTCCCTATTCTCGAACTGGAAAATTCTTCTTCTTCTTACTAGAACTATCCTCTCTAGTCTTCTCTTCCTATTCATTCTCTTTCTGTTGCCTAGGCATTCTAGGCTAGGCTTATGTATTACTATTCTCTCTGATCTCTGGGCTTATGGATAAGGAGACATCCGATTCGGTTACACAATTCAATTGAGCAATAGCATCCTATTCAGTGGTGGCAGACCCTTTTTCACCAGACGCTTAGGGCCGGAGACATCAGACGAGTCAGTAAAGAATCCTCAGGCCTAGAATGCCCAGTTCGAGTTATGGCCAGCTACGGGTCTTCTAAAGAGTACTCTCCCGTAACGGAGCTTATTTGCTAACTTTCCACATCCTATGTATCTTCATTGAATTCAGCTACAACAGATGAAGTGGTAAGCCCGCTTATCTATTTATCTTATTATCTTAAGCGATAGCAGACTTTTCGGCACCCGACTCGGTGAAAGAGGTTGTCTCGTCCATCTACTGAGTCAGTGACAGAAGTGGTATCCTCTGCAGCAGCCAATTCAGTAATCAATAAAGAAGACTCGGTTCCCCGGGCATTCTCTTCTCTTGTCTTCCCATTCCTCTTTGATGTTGTTAAGCCAAGGGTACCGCTAATAAGGATAAGGTAAAGGCCGTATTTCCTTATTCGGGAATTTAGGGGCGGTAGCAGGAGCAGCGGATTCTCCTACTTCAAAGTCTTAAGTAAATCCCCGGCTTGCTTGCGCAGTAAAAAGAAAGCGTCTATGGCAGATGGAATACGAGATCTAGGCAAGCCCTTCTTCCCTTCCTTTGTTAACTTAAAGGCTATGTAGAATCCTAGGTTTATCTTTCTAATACCAGTCATTAGTTCCGGCTATCGCTCCAAAGTGATAGCGCCATCGAAAGAGAGAGTGTCAAACAGTCAAACTTCGATACCTAAATGAATTCATCCAAAGACTTTTCCATTCCCTGATCCGGCTTTAACAAAGACTTTTTGAATAGTGGCTGGCTTTCGAGTTGGAAAGATAAGAAGAGCTTGACCGATCCATTCTGAAGGGAAGAAGCACACTGCTTAAGATATAAAGCGCAGTGCAGCCACCCCGACTTCCGTCCTATCCTAATAACAGACCTGGAGAACAGGTAAGCTCCAATACATAGTTCCTTGGTTAGACCGTCAGTGATAATGAGAAGAACCTTCTTCAGGTAACCTCCTCGAGGCACTTTTGGCATCACTACCTCATGGCAAGCTTACTGAGTATCTACCACATCCCTTTCCAAAGATTCATTCTGATTGGTTTTTGCCATGAACTCTCTTGGCAAAGTCAGGATCATCTTGCAATCCACCTTATCAGGTAAGTTACCTAACTGAACTTGAAACTTTGGCTCATTTTCTTTAACCTGGGTCTGACTGCTTGACTCACCAACCTTAAAGTCTTCCTCCATCAGGTCATCTTCCGGAGCCAATCCTTCTGAAAGAAAGCTCATCAGAAAACTCCGTTGACGAGGTCTGTCCCTTCTCCAGCTTCTTGTGGTCTTTCCCAGCCTTACCTTCTGCTGGGTACTTCACCATCAGACCAACATTCTGTTCCTTCTCTGCTTCAGTCTGTATTTTCCTCTTCACTGAAGCCTTCTTCCTCAGCATCCTCCTTTTCTGGGTCCTTGTCAGCTTAGATGATTTCAGTTATGCTGGACTCTCTCCTACAGCCTCCTTCTCAGGTCTCGGTTTCTGTGCGGCATGAACCCACTGATCAGTTGGTGGGACAGTAGACGGTGTTTGAAATAACCATTGTTTGAAAAGTAACTAAAAAGAAAAAAAGATAAAGGAGCTCTTAGCCTAGGTTAGATTAGACGGTATGCTAGTAGGCTAGATTGCTTTTGTACTTTTCGTTATTTGTCGAGATTGGGTTGGTGTGAAGTTATAGACCATTCACCTTTAGTATTCAACCTGTCTGGTTATCGCTCAGCTCCATCCCGACTTTTCTCTTTTTTAAACTACTTCTTTTCCAGGCCCTTGTTCTCACTGCTAGAGTTTGTCTAGCTGTCCTCCTTCACTTTAGACTCGTTCAGCAGAGGCGGAGCGAACAAGACGTGTTTCAGTCGAAATTCTTTGTCTGAAATGGCGCCTTTAGTGAGCTGGTGAAAATGCATGGAGTGTGAAAAGCTTCATGAGGCGTAGGGAGAATGGCTGCCATCAGTCTTCCGCTCTTGGTGAAGGTGCAGCTTTTCTTTCGGAATGCACTTCCTGTGCTAAACAAAATAGGAATTGGAGTTTTTCTTTTTTCTTGATATTGTTATTTATAATAAAAGTACATAATATATAGATGTTAACATTTCTCTGACTTCTCCTTCGGTTAAGAGAAGGGTCCAATGCCCATTGGCCCATTCTCCATCATTCGTAAACTTGGACCTAATGCATATTTACTTGACTTGCCTGATCATATGAATATTAGTTTTCAATGTGGAGGATTTCCTTTCCGGTAAGAAAAGATCATCGAAATACAATACAAGAAGAGAAGTAGCTGCCTCTACTGGACTATCTACATCAAGCCCTATTACAGTAGAATAAAAGGGAAAAGAAGAGACTTCATCACACACACCCATGAGGGCACTCGCTACAGGAATGAGAAGGCGAGATCAGCATTACTCAACTAAGTCAATCCGAAGAGTTAGTAAGTGGATAACTCTTTCTTCTCTCGTAAGTGAATTGAGGAAATCCTTTTCATAGAAGGGATCCTAGCTAAGACAGTCAGTTCAGTAGTTGCCTCTACTGGGAAAGAAGCTTTTGGACGTTTTTGAAGCAAGAAGGTGCGAAGGGGCTTTCATGGGCTGATTCTGAGGCTTGTACTTCTCTCCCGTTAGGCATTGGTTGGGGTATAATCACTTTTTGATTGAGGATGCCCAGGCAGTAAAAAAAGATATAGATTCTCAAACCAGAAGTACGATCCGACACGAGCTTGCCCTTCGACAAGCAATGCCAGAGGAATATATGCGAAGAGCTAACTTGAGCCGTTCAAGTTGGTAAGGAAAGATGTCCAATCCCATGTGTTAAGCATAGTGCAAAAAACAACTTCCGGAAACCCGAGATCAAAAGAGTCAAAGCCAAGCAGCTCCTTCTTTCACAAGCCCATCAAAAAGCCTACTTGTTTCTGATCTCTTTGCTCTGGTCTTGCGATGCCTATTCTTTTTTGTGTAATTCCATTCCCCCTTAAAACCTTCCATGAAAGATGGCTAGCCCCATTTCTGTCTATTTTGAAATGGTCAATCAGTTCCTTCCCTTGAGGGGTTGGCTGGGCTACACTCTTACAGAATTAGCGGATTTGTCTCAAAGAGGCTTTCGAGGCCTTGGCCTGCTTCTCTAAGACCGGATTTTGTTAATTTAAGGAGCGGGGATAGGTCTTCTTCCAAAGGAATTAGGTTAAGTTGCCTACATGGCTACTTCTAGCAGCTCCCGGAAATAGCCTTCACTGCCAACCAACCTTTACTCTTTTTGATCTTTTCCTTATAAGGTCAAATTATCCAACCTCGTAGACAGAATGAGAGACCGTCTTCAGGGCTAGCCGGACTCTGACTTTCGCTGGAAGACTTACACTTATCAAGTCAGTGACTACGGCCATACCTAAGTTTCTAGCTTTTTAAAGATCCCTCATGTGATTGAAAAGATGGAATGTCTTAAGCCTCAATTTCTTTGGGAAGCGGGATAAGACGCATATGATAAGTTGGAGTAGGAAAACTACTGAGGCAATGAACTTGGGGATACGGCCAAAATGGGTCAATTGGGCTTTGCCAACTCTTGTTAGGCTGATTTTCTTACTGCGACAGATTGTCTTTGGGTCAAGGCTCGCTATTGTAATCTTTTGGCGGGACGCATGATTTACTTCCAAATCCTCCTACGCATGGAAAAGTTTTTTCAAAGCTATTCCAAGTATCACTGCTTGAGTCTCTTGCTCTATCGTCAATGGTCAGTCGATTAGCCTGGTGTTAGGGGTACTCTATTAATTTCAAGACCCCGGAAAGTTTAGCTGCCCTTAGATTTTTGTTCTCTTTGCCACAGTAGCAGATCTTATTCTCACCAATCTTCCGCACTTTTAACAAATCACATTTGGGACAGCATAAAAGCTATTGATCTTCCCCTCTTTCAAATCATAAGAGCAGGTCTTTTCTCCATTCGAGAAGCAGGAAGAAAAACCTTACCTTTTTTTGATCCTGACTTCTTACCCCATCCAAAAAAGATGGAAGTGGGTAAGGCAAACTCTGTCTATTCCCAAAATGGAGTCCTGTCTCTGGTCTGCGATCCTGGAAAGTCTTCCTAAAGCATATAATCTAAACTCGATAGAGATGAAGATGAATGTTCCTCAAGACCGTCCATTTTGCCAAATCTTCACTGAAACGGCATCATTCTTCCTAAACTTTACCACATTGGTTTGGCTTGGTTTCTGTTAATTGGTCTCATTCTGAGTCCTGAGTCCAGTCATTTTTCTCTTGGGTTAAAAGAAGCATTCCAAACAAATGTCTCAAGAGCATATGGATCTCAGCTTTCCGCATTACCATATGGCATATATGGAAAAAGCATAATGAGAGAGTCTTCGACCACTCGTCTTCTTCTCCCACTCTTTCAACTCGAACCAATGCTCGATAGGCTCCCCCAGACCAGGGTAGAGTCAAGCTAAAGTTTGATGGCTCTGCCTCTCAAAATCTGGGACCTGCGTGGGCCAGAGGTCTTATTCTTATAGACTATCTATGATGGCCGGTTCCGGGTACTTGCTATTCGATCCCAATCCACCCAGTCTACCAACAACCGAGCAGAGGTTTTGGCCCGGGATTATAATCTGTTTTTTATTCAAAGTGAGGCAGGTGCACATCGAGGAAGACTCTAAGATTACAATCCAGATACTCCTCCAGAAGGCAACTCCTCCATGGACCCTCAGGACCATTGTCCAGGGTTGCCAGTTTATGCTACAGTCGTTTCACAGCTGGTCAGCGAACCACTTAGGGAAGAACTAAGTCATTGAAAGACGTTCCCCTAGTGCTTCCTTTTCAATTAAATTAAAGAAGTACGAGTCGAGCGGGTTTCATCTTGTTAGGCTTCGGGATTATGGCGGCAATCAGGTGCCCCACACCAAAGGAAGGGCTCCCTTTGTGTTGGCATGATGTGGTACCGAGTGACTTTTAGAGAGGGATCTCAATCTTCGGGGAGGTGCAAGTCAGTGTTTTCAAGCTTCCTCTTCATCTGACGACAATGTAGTGCGGATACGAGTCTTGGGTTCCGGAAGACTGTCTTCTTTTAGCTCTAAAAAGTTCAGGGTGTCATCAAAGTCGCCTTGCGGATTGATGACCTCATCTAAGACGTACTAATGTTTCTTGGCAGGACATGAGCAGGTTTGACTTCTTCCCCAAATGGAATTTCCTTATTCTTTGACTTGACAAAGGGGCTTGGGCTTGAAGAATGGGATGTACGACTTGGCTTGTCTTTATTGCTGGATGAAAACCTCAACTTGATGGAGTTCGCCTTTCTTCCTATTCCTGAAATGGAGAGCAAGAAAAGAAGATGCCCAACCGCCTAAAAGGTGGAAGACAGTCTTTTCGTTGGTCAAGAGCTTTTGCTAAGTCAGTCTGTTTTCCAAAAGAAGTGGTTTTCCTCTCATGTTAAACCTTCAAGTCAAGCCAGAAAAAGCATAGCTATCCAAGAGTGAATGAAAGTGGGCGCAGATGCCATCGAATGGGCTCTTTGCCACAGAATGTGATTGATGTCTTAGAATCTCCTTCCTCGCAAGCTTTAGTTTGAAAGTTCAAAACTAGGAGCTCTCCGGAAGAATGCCCTGTTTTCAGGAAATTATTCTATAATAGAATAGAACATGTCCGTTGCGCTTAAAGGGGGTTCATCGGATGCTAGAGGAACTGACATGTTACACATATAATAGTAGACGAGGAGGAATTGGACAGGTGCGAACAGTGTGACCAAACTCATCACACCACTGGCATTGAACAGGAGCTATGCCAAGAATACCAGAAGAGAATCGAGACGCATTGTTGGTGTAGCGGAGCTGCTGTCCACGACGCTGATTTGGTTGCTGCGGAGTTTGTGAAAAACTGCCTTTTGGTTGTCCCCCTTGGGTATTACGAGGGCGAGAGGCGAGCAAAGTGAAGTCAAGAGGAGCTAGAAGCATTAAGCGCTAGGCCTGAACGGTAGCATAAAAGCCTTGGAACGGCTGCCGCGCCTGATTCGACTCACCATTATTAGGCCTTCTTTGTCTTCGCATTACCAGTGGGAGGGGAAGCTAAAGTAAGCGACTCAGAAAGAAAGGTCAGGTGGTTTTATATATCAGACTGCGCATTGAGTCCAAGTGGCAAGGCATCGGTTTTGGGAGCAGAACAAGTGCCTTAGATACGAAGTCCAATCAAATCAGTGACAATCGTTCGAATGCGTTATCGGAAATCGTCGCACCAGATCGTAACGTGGCATCGTAGCTTCCTGCCTCGCACCAGCCCCGGTCTTTTGGTCTTTCCTTTCGGTGATATCCATTTTCACCTAACGCGTGGTCGGCACGAGCATGATCGTTATCTACTAAATTCTTCGCTCCAAGTGCAACATGATCTTTTTTGAAGCAAGGGCCCCTTCCGCCTTTAGGGCTTACTTAGTGCTTGTGCTAAGGTTTAAAGACGCTCGACCAAGGGGAGAGGGGTTTTAGGCCTTATTTGTTAGAGCTTTGACTTGTCAAAGTCAGGTTTTGAGCTCGACTGGTAAGGAGAGGAATGAAAGGCCTTATTTGTTAGAGCTTGTTAGAGTAAGGTAGAAGCCGCTCAGACGATGTTATCTTGTCCCCTCGGGAAAGCGGTTTCACTCGTTTCCTCTTTCGGTTCCGTTGGGGTTGGTTACTCTTCATCTCTTGGTCATTTCCTTATCACGGCTGTTTCAAATCCATATCATACAATCTCACTCGATGAAAGGTGGAGTCGAAGCTACTCGATCATGAAAGAGGGACTGCTTTTTAGTTGATGCTTTTTAACTGCTTTCCCTAAGCAAGTAATCCTTTTTCTTTCTTTTGTTTTCTACTCGGGGAAAGGGATGTGAGAATCGGAGAAAGGTACTCAGACTAAGGTGGGCGAGGGTCTTTCGGGTTTATCGCCATTTCCCCTACCTTTCTTGGTGTAAGGGCCTTCCCTGTCTCGTTTATTGGTCTAAGGCGCAATGCCTTTCCAATCCATCCGTCAGCGAATCAATCAGTAAGCGCCTTATCCTATTCGGGCTTATAAGCCTTCTCCCCTTTTGGCCTGATTTCCTTGTCTCTCTCTCAGTCCATGGGCTAAGGTGCAATTGCCTTGAGATTCAGTGCGCTAAAACTCTTATAAGAAAAGAAAGGAACGAAGTTGCATCTACCTTTAGGACTGATTGCAGTGCTTTCCTCTGGGGTCTCAACTACTTTAGCATCCCCTACTTGAGAAAGGAGTGCTGCAAAGCTCCTTAAGGTTAAGTTAGCAACTAGGTCTCCCTTTATGTTAGAATGGTAGCTTCCTAACCCCGGCTGGGATTGATCTCTATTCCGAGCTACCTCCAGATCACCTCTGGGTTCACGCCTTCCCGGTAAGAGCACCTTAGCTAGAGCCGTTCAAAGCCATAGCCCCTGGATCTGTTGTGGGCAAGGCAATTAGATCTGTAGCGGGATCTTCCCCTCCCTTCAAGAACTGGGAACCAGGTTGTAAAGCTCATTCCCGGTCTTGCAACTTGGTCATTTTATCGATTTCCTTGTAAATTCCTAAGCATGAGAGGAAGGAACCGCTCCTCTGAGCCCCCGCTTTTGGGGGCGGGAGATGCTATGCCAGATAGGGCGCCTCAAATCTTCGAAATGAGCAATCACACGCAGAGGGATTGTGAAAGGCCTGTAGATGTGCTCCTTTTTGGGGAGAAATTCCTCAAAGCCCGGTCCGGATAAGCTAACTCTTCCTTTTGAGCTAGGGCCAACCGCTATGAGCTGAAAAGCCTTTCTGGAGGAGTTGGAATTTAATTCATTCTATGACTAGGATTCTATCTCGCAAATGAGCTTTGAAACTCCCGGTTGGGTAGTCTGAGGTCGGTCGTTAAAAGGCTTTATGGAGCCCTTGGATGAAAGGGGCGCAGCGGTGCCGTTGGGAATGAAGACTGAAAGAAAGGAGGATCGAAGGCACAAGCGTTTATCTGCACCGCACCGAGGGGTTTACCACTTTCTTGCTATAATAAGGCATGGAGCTTGCTGTCTTAGTATGGGGCAGAAAGAGGTGAGACCATTAAGCTGCTTTAGGCTACGTCGTAGAAGTGCGAAAAGCAGAGAGGGGGAAGGCGATAAATTCAATATCAATGTGCAGGATGGACGAAGTGGCTTCAGACCAACGGGAAAGGGGAAAGGGCTTTTTAACCCATATGAGTAGGACGGGAGACACTCTTTCCTCGGAGGGCTGAATTCCACAAACCTTTGGTAGCATTCGATACCTTTCTAATAATAATAATAAATTCCGGCTCCGTCTGATCTCCAATCTGAACCTTACTAATAGGAAGGGCACGAATAACGCGTTTTCTCTCACTTTCTTAACAGGCGAACGATCTGGATCTCCGTGAATCGTAACGATTTGGCTGCTCTGGATGAATCGGACCTTCTGATAGAGTGTGTATAGGCGTTTGGTTCAAGTGACGCCGTGAACATTGTATTCACCTTTGCTTTAGCCTGAGAGGTCCCACTTTTTCTGCGTATTAATTATTCGAGGCTCGTAGCCCTTATTTTGCAAGGGCGTAGAGAGGGGGAGCGAACGCCCAGCTGCCAATGCATCTTTTATCTGGCAGCCAGCACACACTAAAAATGAAAAGTTGGGTGATGGGTAAGTGTCAACCTATTGGTATACTCTGGGTTCAGGCTCTTCAAGACCATAGCAATTTCATCTTCTTCGGATAGTCTCTTTTTACTTTTGAACCTGAGCAGTTTGGGTCCTTACCCTCTATAGTAAGCTATGTGATGAAGTCGGTGAAAGACTCAGTGGGTCCTTGCTTAACGAGTTCTAGCTTACGCCTTGATAACTGAGTATCTGTATTGTATGCATAGTACGTCACAAAGGCGTTAGCCAGATCTGGTCATGTGCAAATGGTATTTGGGTCAGTGTTCATCAACTAAGTCAGCGCGGGTCCGGTCAAACTGCGCTAGAATAGTTGGACAAGTAGCTCATTGTCGATTCCCATGGGCTGTAGAGTTCCGACATACATCCTGCCTTTTTCAGTTCTTAGGTAACCCTCTTTTTATCCTATTTCGTTATGCATTCGGTTCCGTTATACTTATCTTTGGCCATTTAAAACCATACGGAAGCCGCCTGACTTTGGGGTATAGGGAGAGATTATCAAGATCTGCAACATCATACTTGTCTCCACTCAATTTATTAACTGCCCGTTCAAGGCGACTAATCTTATCCATCAGAGGATCGGACGGCTGTGGTGAGACGTATGGCACTATCTGATTCATTGGAGTGGGAACCAAGGACACGTCCGGTACTGCAGAAGCACTTAAAGAAAAAGTCTTCTCCGAAGAAGAATTCCTACTCGCAGGCTAACTAGTAGAACTAGAAAGCAAATTACTTTACTTCCCTTAATTAAGGGGAGAAAGCAGGTTTTGTTGGGTTCCATTTTCATATATATGCTTAATAACACATGTGATTGGAGAAGTAAAGCACCTGGTTTTGGTCCTCTTATTCCGGAGGTGAGAAAGCTATTTCCCAACCTGGTTCTATCTCTCAGGCGTAAACTTCTTTCGTAAAGCACTGTTCAAGCTAGTGCGAGGAAGAAGGTGAGGAATCAGGTAAACAACCGAAAACCTTTCCTTCGTCTCTTAAACAAAGAAACCTCAAGCAAAGTCTTCCCTATCGTTCATAACTTTAACAAAAAAGGTAACTCTAACCAAGTAGGTATCCACTTCTTTAGTTTAGAAGGCACTTCGTAAGAAGTGCTCGAGTTCGACTCTCGAGGTGGTTCGTTCCAGTCGAAGATTCCCGTCCTTGTCTCAGCGCCCCCATTCAAAGTTCCTCGAATTGCTCTGTAATTCCTATATCCAGCGGCAAACTACTAAACCCCATGAGCAGTACAAACTAGGCTAAAGCATTAGGGACTTATTCGTCACATTCCAAGGAGGAAGATAGCTTAGCTATGTTCCCAAAAGATACCTACGGGATGGTCCCCCATAACCAAGGCCTTTCTATTCTGAGCGAGCCAAGCCCTCTTTTGTTTGACTTCTGGCCTTTTAGGCGACCGGGTAAGACTGCTTGCAAGACCGCGATCCTTTTTTCGAGAAAAGGACGCTCCACTCTTATCTTAATATAATCCCGAATATAAGTACTATTGCTTACTATTTTTGGTCATAGATATAGAACACTTCCGGCTGCAGTTGCCCCTGGAAGTTCCGGATCCCGGCTACTCTGGCTAGAAGACCAACGGTCAGATAGTCCTACTCCGACATTTATTACGACTCACCTTCTCCGGAAGACCTCGAAAAAGAGAATGAATGCAAAATTCGCTTTGGTTGCCTAGCTCGTGTCACCTACGTAGCCCCCTGAGACAGGCCAGTTACCAATTCTCCACCCACTTTACTACTTACTTTTTTAAGTCACGATCAGAAAGGTTGAAATCCGGACTGGGAAGCGCTGGTTCGAGCCCAGCTCGTGACAAGGCCTTTGGTCATAGAATCTCTCGGCGCCTTTCGTGTGTCTCCCCCAAAATATCGAAATTGTTGTCTACTGGTACTGGCTGGCGTCCTTAGCTTAGGGGGTCTTCTTCGAGATGTAATTAACTGCTAAACCATGTCTCCTCCTTGAGAAAGCTGGCTTGCATAACGAGAGAAGCGCGTAATTGCTCTAAGTGCGAGCGCGTGCGCTACTACTACATCATAAATAAAAAAGAGGTGACGAAGCACAATTAGCGTAAATAAGGTTTCGCAGCTAGCGCGAAACGAAAGCAAGGGCTAAAGGTGGGCTGAGGAAAGAAAGAAGGTAGGGGTAGCGAATTTCTTTTATTAACCGAGCAAGACCAGGGATACTAATTTATAATCTTACTCAAATAGCTGTCACTGTCTACTCATTGCAGTACGCGGGCTCTTGTTTGTAGGGTAAGATCCCGTTTTAGGTTCTAGGGGAGGAAAGGAACCTATATCGAGTGCAGAATCGCGAGAAAAGAACTAATTTAGGGCACTTCTTTCTTTTATGAATACTGGAGTTACTCTAGCTGCTGCCATAAGCTTTGAGTTTAGTGCGCTGGCGAAGTGCGAAATAAGTCGACTAAATGCAGAGTCCGGTGAGATCAAGTGATTTTCTATTGACTAGGAAAGAAGTCGAATCTTTTGATTCTACTTCTTCTCCTTTGCTGCTCTTCAGCGCTTATCAGCTAATGTATTATTCCTTTCTATTGTTCTTATCCCTACTTTTAGTACAGATTCCTTCGCTTTTTGATAGTGCTACTAGAGCTAGATTCGACTTCTCTTCCCGGGACTAGATAAAAGAATAGTTATTTTCCACGGTTGTGAAATTAGATTGCTCACTGAAACGCTTTCCAGCCCAGCCCTTCAAGTACTAAACTAAATAAATACTAAATAGTGGCGCTAGAATAGAAGTACGCTTTCACTTGATCTAGATTAACGCTAACGAGTATACTGTTTTCTTCTCTCTCTGAAAGCAATTGAATTGGAAGCGCAAGCACGAAGCTCTTATAAAAAAAAGCTAGGTACCAATACCAACACTCAAATAAGAGCTCTTTTGAGGAAGACATATACTTCTTTCTCCCAATACAGAGCTCTTTTTCAGGAACACGCACTGCTAAACTTATTGCAAGCAACGGCGGAAAAGCAGCGAGCCTCTATACTATAGGCTTAATTGAAGCTGTCCGGGCTAATAATCTAAGCTCTTAGTTCCAGCGGGTTTAAACCTTATCTTGAAGGACACTGCTCTCTCTTTCTTGTTCTTTCCCCACTACGGAAATTCTATTTCTTATTTCCCTTACAAAAGGGGAACTTGAAATATCCATCCGGGTATTCCTTACTTACTATTACTAATAGAACTGTATCTCCCTCTGCCTGCGCGGAGAAAAGCACTTTTTCTCCGCCGGTTGTCAAATTGCGTATGATAGGGAACTCAAAAGCCGAACTAATGAAGGGTTCCAAACCTTGACTCGTTCAGGGATCCCCATCATTATCCCGTCGTTTCACCGTCGAGCTATTAAAGATCGACGGGATCCAAGGCTTGTTAAGTTTTATTTTTCACTGTTTAGTTTATCAAACATAATCGTTCTTTGGCCATCCGGAAGAAAGATTCCTCCGACCACTATACATGTGAAAGGTTACAAGCCGGGGACAGCTTGTGTTAAGATTTTCGAGACACTTATGGTGTCTGCGTCTGAGATACTCCTGGCTTATTGCCCTGGTTATACCCGATTGCCTTTTTAATGAGGCTTTCGGTATCGACCTACCTGGTCTTCCGGTCACAACACCTACAAGAACCCCCTATTAGGTAAGGGGGCGTGGATCGTTCAATTCATTCAAGGAAACTTTCTGTCCTTCATAGTTTACCTATTGATGCGACAGCGCTTTTAACCTTAGTTAAGCCTTAGTCCTTGGCGTCGATTGGCCGAGTCATGGATTTCTATTCTATGTGCTTTTCGCTTCCAGTTACCAGAAAAGGGACCTTCGCCCAATTATCTGTCTTACGGTTTACAAAGGGTAAACCTCTAGGGTTTTACAGTTCATGGCCTGTGTTCACATTCACGCATCATATGCTGGTGTGGTATGCAGCATAGAGGGTACGCCCTGGGGTGAAGTTCTTTGATTATGCTCTACTGGGCGATGACATTGTCATCGCGGATCCAGTAGTCGCGAAGTCATATCTTGAGGTTATGGAGGAGTGTAAGGTGACCATATCAAAAGAAAAGTCCTTCATCTCTAACGTGAGTGCTCTATAATTTGCTAATATATTTATGGTCTATAAGGTTACACTTGACTTCAGTCCTGTGTCCCTTCGAATTATACCAAAACTTTCTCGTAACTTAAAAGGAAATGGGAAGATGTCTGCGAACTATGTTGCACATGAATATCTAGGCGAGCTAGTTCCCTCCCTGTAAGAATAACCATGGCATTCGCATCCTCTTTAAAGCAACTGCTTGGCTGAAACCGGTGAAAGCCTACTACTTATTTATGCCCCACGCCTATAAGATAAGTAAGAAAGCCCGGATCCGGAGAAGCAGCTATTTCAGAAGCATCTGGCACTGCTTGATTTTAACCTAGGCCTTCAAAGGCTAGTCATACGGCTAGGGCTGAGACCAGTAATAGGACGGTAAGAAGGCGGTACAGATAAATTTGGCTCTGGAGTTAATACCCGGCTTAGGGTTCATCGGAACTTCAACCAGAAGAGGTAGGGTCGGGGTGCTGTTCCCTTGAAGCGGGGATATCGTAAGGAATTGATGTAGCATTTAAAGAATTCCCCTTGGCGGAAACCAGCCTTCAAACAAAGGCGGAGGTAGAGTCAAGGGTGGTAGTAAAGGAAAAGTAAGCATCTTACCCAGTCGTAGAAGCGCTGGTCCTCGGCAAGAAAAGAATTGGGCGGTGTGTACGGGTATTTATTCCTCTAGGGGCTGGGAATGGCAAGCTCAGGAAAGTCAGAAAGCCTAGGTGCCACACCAACCCTAGGGCAGACAGAGAGGCAAGAGCAGGAAAGAGAGTCTCAGATGAGCGACTCGAAAGATCAGATGGATAGACTAACCGGCTTATGAAGAAGGATTTACCTAGCTCAGGAAAAGAAATCGGACAGCGAGCGCTAAGCCGGTTAAGTAAGATAAGGAGACTTTGCCGGCAAGGAGATTGATAGAGGAATCTGGCCTATGAAGAAAGGAGATCGAACAAAAAAGTCTCCTCTAAGAAGTCTGTAACATACTTCCTTTGATAAAGTTCTATTCCCGCCCTTGATCTTGTTACTTCAATACCCAAAAAGTACCGAAGCTTTCCAAGATCCTTGGTATAAAAGTGTTTACTCAAATACTGTACCCGCGCAGCGGAATTGCCGACAACAGCGTCGAAGCGGAAACTCCGCACCTTCTAAGGTCTTAAGGTGGTAGAGATAAGCCTTAGCAACCTTGGAATCTGCAATGCAGATATCATCACCAAGAATTGCGTACAAAGTGCTGCCCTGAGTGCACCTTCTCCGCACAATACCACACCAACAAGTGATGGGTAAAAGTGAAGAGAGGCCAGGAAGAGTAATACCCTAGGGGTTGACCAGTATTAAAAGTAATCGGGTCAACCCCCGGACGCTTTACTTTAAGAAAGGAACCTTGAATGTTCCGAGTCTAAAGACATCATACAGGCATGTCTCAAACTCAGGACCAAACAGGTGTTTCACTAAAAGCGTCTGAAGACTAAGAGGCCATCGATCGGTGGCGCTCTTCAAGTCTATAGAGTAAACGTCCGAGTGTCCGGCTAGCCTATCTAATGGACGGACTTGATTAAAAGTACCATCCATTGGTATAGAGCGCAGAACTTTCATAAGAAAGTCATGCAAAGGCCTTAGGACACGTTGGACGACGTAATTGCCAATGGCAAATATACGTCTCTTTCCTCCGCCAGACGCAGTCGAGAATGCTAATCTTCCAGGGTATTAGGATACACCCGTGATACCTCCGGAACTCCCCGTAAGAAGTCCCGAAAGGCTTGGAACGCGGAAATAGAGTGTTGTGATAACACTGAGTTCCCGACGTCATCACGAGCGTAACGAATGAGAGGTGACCATAGTGGGAACCTTCTCGAGACATAATCTCCACACTTAGGGGAGATCGTCTCTGGAAAAGCGGCCCAGGATAGTTCACACTCAAACGTTGAAAAGATGCCATCATCCTTTCGTCCTTTTAACCCCTTTGAAGGGATAGCTTTCCATGTTGGCACCCATCTTATTCCTTGATACAAAGGGATAGATGTCAACGATGGAAGGTACCTAGGGAGGAGCGTCTTCCAAGATTCTCTAATATTAGAGAAAGTTGATAAGAGAATATACTTATCAAACTAACTTCTTTGATAACTTAGAGTAAGAAGGAGGTGATACCATGGGCTTGATTATATCAGCGCTCAACCGCTTCGCGAGTGGAATCACTCTTGAAAGCGTGAAGAACGACAGATATAACTGGACCAGAGTATCCGCTCTATCATCCTTAACTCGTATCATCTTACGATGATAAGAGGGGATTACCTTAGGATATCCATCCCGAGACAGCGCGACGAAGACAGGTAGTTGACCTGGCGGCCTAGGGACCAAGAGATTGCCCCGGTTTAGACCCGTCAATGGGCGATATTAGAGTGAGGCGTCTATACTATAGGGAGAGTTCACTTACGTAATAAAAAAGTTTTTCGAACCAACCATTCACTGACTTTAGACCAAGTCAATCCTCCTTTGGCATCGGAGGGAGAAGCTCTTCTTCCTCTTGTTGAATCGACTCTTCACTTCACAGCGTATCATATTACTAAAAAGCACTCAAATACGTTGTATGTAAGGGCGAGAGGCTATCAAAGAGACAACCACTGTTTACTAGCAAACATTGAAAGCAGATACCCGAATGACTCTTTGAACTGAACGACGTAATAAAGGAACTAGCGGCCATCAAAACTGAACGAGATGAGGATCAAAGAAAATCGACCTAACTGTGATAAGCAAAGTGGTTCATTTTACCATCAATGCAGAAAGAGAACAGATGAAAGTTCGCCCAATGGAAGCGAGTGACTCAAGGTATGCCATCGCTCTTCTCTCTTGACCTGAGACTAGGTTGGGGGAGTTCAGTGAGCGAGGAGAAGAGTCGGTAGCTGTTAAAAAGAATCAATTCAATCAGCTCCAGAGCTAGCTAGGAGTTCTATGTCTAGGTTGAGGGTTGAGGAGAGTCCTTTTCTTTTAGTTAATCTTAGCTGCTACCCTACTTATCCCAGCTCTAAAGGCAGCTACTGACTCGATAGCTCACAAGTTGAGTCGACTGTGATTCTTCTTGTTCCGCTGTGAATGGTATTGTTATCGTATGAAGTAGTTTTCCCGGCTTCCGTACCTTCTTCTTATACCCTTCGTGCCCCATAGCTGTCGTAGTTAGATATGAAAGTTATCCCTCTTCATGACTTTCCTTGGGCATTAAATAGGTTGTGCAAGACAAGAAATCGAATGCAAGCTGTAGCTAGTGGGATAGATTAACTATGAATCTTTCTCTAGACTAGCAATTCCGCATTGCCCTTTCGTGTCGTGCTAGCCCTTGGAAGGCCCTCGTACTCTAATGACATTGCAGCTTTCTTTGCTGGATGAGAGAAAGAACCGTAAGCATTAGATAGAGTAGCGGGAAGGGAGGAGTGAATACCCGGCAAAGCAAAGTCCTTACTTTGACTTACCCGAATCAAGCAATTCAACTTGAACTCCGCCAATGCCTCCAGACTTTAAATTGACTGAAAGCGCTTAGTTAGTCGGGAGATAAGACAACTCTTCTATAAAGCATCAAGCTAGGCATCCAATCCATGACTTTCCCTCTTTCTCCTTCGACCTTCGAGCCGCCTATGAACTATGTCTCTTGACTGATAGCTTTTAGCCTAAGATCTTTCAACTATGAGATTCCCCACACCCACAGCTGAATGTCGTACCTGACTTCTAGGCCTAACTAACAGGTAACTTTACCCTCTCCCTTACTCTAGCGAAGAAGGAAGGAAACGAAACCTAAAAGAATGAATATGCTTCGGGTCATCTCGAGGCTTTCATGCATCGCCTATTTATCGTTCTTTTCTATCTTCAGATTACCAAATTGGGCCGCTCTGTCATTGTCATTCGCTATCGCTTTCGACTTGGACCGAATGAATAGGGATCATCGAATATGTTCTGCTCTTTAGACCGAACCCACGTATGTGGCAAAATACGGAATAACCGAATATGCTTGCGATCACCTTTCTGATCTAACATGGGGAAATGCATAAAGGCCTCTCTTATTGGCGTATAAACGAAAATGGAAAAAAATCCTAAGAATAGGTTAGCTCGACCTTTCGAACGAACTGATCATGATGTATTGGAGTATTGACATGATAAGCTCGTTCGCCCCTACTTAGTCTTACCTAGGAAGTTGAAAATACATTACCTTGTTGTTTACTACCTGATTATTGGATGTCTATTCTGATACGGAGGGACCGGTACCCGCTCCTTCTGTTTAGGATTCCTGACCTTACTAAACGCTCCCTTTCACAAATCATTCATTTTATGGTTGCGGATTTGGTAAACCTAGAAAGATTGTTCCAGGAGAGGGTGAATCTCTTGAGTATCGTTTAGCGAAGCTTGGACTTCATTGTAACATTTTTTTGGATGGGAAATAGTGTGTATAGTCGAGACAGCAGATATGACTCAAGAACAGGTACCCTGCTACTTATGAATATTCAACTAAATCTGCACATCCAACATCTAGCTTTCCATTATATTCTGTATGATATGAGAACGTCTGTGAGTAGCCAACATCTGTATCAGTAGCTGAGTCAATCGAAAGAAGGGCTTCTGAATTAGCTGAGGAAACCGCCCAGCAATTCCTCTACATCAAGAGCGGGCTCCGCCGTAAGGAATTTGATATCAACACTTAGATAGAGATTTTGCTGTAAACACAATAAGTACACGATAAATTTTGAGTTGGGGTACCAAAAAGAGTTAACTTAGGTTGACGGTGGAACCCCTCTTCTTAGGGAAAGAATGGGGTGGGAGACAAATAAAAGATAAGTAGGGTTTGCCATAGCATTATTCGTCTTCGAAGCTGTCTTATTCTAGCCATTGCATTAATCGAGGGCTTTCCGTCCGCACAGTAAAGCGTGTGCATTTAGAAAGGCTTACTTCTGTAGGCCGCCCTGTTCGGCTATGTATGTCCAAGCACACAAGCAACGAAGTCGGGTGGTGGTCTGGTAAGGTTTCCTCCGAAGAACCGAAAGCAAAGCGCTATGCCGGGATCGGGTAAAAAGCAAAAGTATAGCGCGCAGAGCATAAAGTCTTGGCTTGATTAGGACAAGCGTAGCAGGTGCGTAGCAGCCTTGTGGCACTGCCCCTTCAGGTATATCCCATACATCGATCAAGTAAGCTTTCACTTCAACGGAGATAGAAAGTCGTTTATCAATTCCCAGCGTGACACACTAGATACAGCTGCAGAGACATGAATCAAATCTTTTGTCTCCCTTCTTGCTAGGGAAGAAGGTTGCCCATATTCTATATCTTGATTCGGAAAGATCACTTTCAGAACGGATGCATCTCAAGCTCTCGCTTTCAGAGCAGATGTGCGAGAAGTTTAATTACGAAGCTATGCTGATATCTATCTAAGAGTAAGGGGCTGACCTTACCGCATTTCCAATCCACAAGCAAAGCACAGAAAAGAGTGGGAATATGCTCCTAGACAAGCCTTCTGTCATCTTCACAAAGTCCCGGTACAACTGACAGCTCTACAACGAGATGAGAAAGCTCATGTGGCATGTCACCTAGGAGCACATAAGGAATCCAAGGCATCATTGCAGCTTTAATCTCTTCAGCATTTCTGGTTACCCTGTTTCCACTTCCAGGGGTTCCTTTGTTTGCTACCAATGCCGAAGGATACTTCCTATTCGCCAGGAAACTAGCAAGCCTTGAGGAAGGATAAGTTATTTGCGCCGAGTGTGTGCTCCGGACTGGACTGGTCATTGCTCCGGAGATGTGTTCTTCGATCTGTTCATTGGCAACCGAAGAAGGAGGAAGCTAAACAATGGGTCTTTCTTTGCTCTTGAATGTGGGGAGTTCGTCAACTTCAGTCTGCACTGCCTCTGGACTAATGATTCTTCCCTTCCCTGAGCTCCGGTGTGCTCCACAGTGACTGATTGAGCAACAAGAGCAATATCTGAAGCAGCTGGAAGTTTTTCTGTCTGAGGTTCTGCTTCCTTGGCAGAAGCCTCAACCTTAACCTCCTCGAAGCAAGGAAAGGCATGAATCAGAATAGGCTCGGGAGCTAAGAGAAATTGGCAAGGTTTAAATAAGAGTGTGCCTAGCGTCTTTCGCTGTCTGTTATTAGAAGAAGGAAGGGATAGGTGGAGGACTAGAAAGCCAGGATGCAGAGAATGACGCTAGGAGGAAGAGGAGACATTCGGAAATAAAGGATCGGCTTTGCCCGGTTAGCCCCTTTCTTTGGCTTACTTAACTAAGCGGAGGTTGCAGCTTAAAGAAGATGGTACGCGGAAAGACTGTTCGGGCTTGAAGTGAAGACAAGACAGAAGAAAGAAATGCTGTCTTAAGGCTGTTCTCGGTTTCTCTTATCCCCAGATCCACGGGGAGTTAACAAGGGAGTCAGTCCTTCTTGGGTATGGAACCCTCCAGGAGCTAAACTTTTTGAGCTGTCTTAAATAGATTCTTCTTCTTATCTGATATCTGCTACTACCTGCTTCTTAGGTTGTCTATGATCAGACGATTTCTCTACTAGCATCTAGGATTGAGAAAAAGTATGGTAGGGAGGAATCAGAGTCTCAATCGACTGCCATCGACCTTCACTGGAGAGTAAGAAAGGAAGAGAGTAAGGCACGCCCTTATAAGTAAGGAGTTTTGTCAATATGCCAGTTTTTCGCATCTTTCTTCGGGACTGGCACTATATTTGCTACCCATTCTGGATACCCTGCTACCGTTAGAAATCCGGCATTGAGTTGTTTCTGTCTGAACTTCTTCTTTGATCTTCAACTGGACAGCCTCATCCTCCTAAACTTCTGTTTAACTGGCTTGCATTCCGGTCTAAGCGGAAAATGGTGGACCACCATGTCAGTGTCTAACCCAGGCATATCCTCATTCATAAGACCATGCGAAGACGTCTTTGTATTCCCTGAGCAACTGAATAAGCTGTGTCTTTAGAACGATGTCCCGATTTTGACCTCTTTTATCTCCCCATCTTCACCTAAGTTAACTTTCTCAACCTCCTCCTGGTATGTCCTGGAATTCCCTACCAGGGAATCCTGGAGAGGGACAATTTCCTTTTCATTACGCTCTATTATTCTAAGGAGTGAATCCGGGGGTTCAATTTCTTCTTCATCGGTGTAGCTTATTATTGGAGTTTCAACAGTTTTGTTTGAGCATACTAACTTTAATCGATCTGAATTATAGCACAAGAACCTGTAATAATAGACAAAAGACAGAGAAACATGGAAGTTCTTGGAATATGATGATTTTGGACAATTGTATAAATTAAATGGAAACTAGTGCATTTATAGAAATGTAAATACGTATGCCTGGTTTTGCATCACCCTCCTAGAGGTCACAGGCGGGCTACACCTCTGGAGTACACCTTTGATACATCTTTATACAGAGCAGAGTTATGGGAGGCGCCTTCCATAGGATAGGGGATTGTAGCCAATAGATCGACCAAGCAGATTGAGGACAGGAGTTGTTGTCGAGTTGAAGACCACGTTCTTTCTGTGATTCCACAAGATCCAGCACACAACAGGGAAAACCATGCTCCAGGGGACAGCACGGAGGTAGGACATCCCCTTTGACTGACAATTTAGTCTCAACCAATCATTCACTGTAAGCACTAAAAAGTTTTCTATGGTTGTGGGGATGTGAATAGCATTCCAAACATCCCTAGCCACTTTACCGTCTCGAAGAATATGAATAAGAGTTCATGTCGTGGCAAAGAGGACAAGAAGGCAACTCTATGATGTCTCTTTTTCCAAAGAAGTTCTCTCGTGGCTATCCGACCCTGAAAGCAAGGCCACAGGAAGAATTTAATTTTAGGGAAAGCATTAGTCTTCCAGATCTTATGTATGAATATGTTATCATACGCTAGTAGATATCGCAAAGTCAACTGACCGAAGCCAGCCTGAAAATGACAAACCCTTTTACGGGTGGGTGAATCTGATGATGAGGAGGTAAGGGCATCGACATTATATACGATGACTCTTGTGATCCGATCAGGCATAGTTGGCATTCCCGACAGTGGATAAGCTGCTGCTGGTTGAATCCCTGGGGGGTGGAGCCATTTTGAGTATTTCCCGGATTGAAAGCAAGCAATTAACCTTTATTCATCTTTTCGTCCTTTCGCCAACGACTATATATAGCTACTACCTGGCTCTATAGCTAGCGGTCTTTTCATAATCATTGGAGAATACGGAAATGGAAAGGGGCACATGATTAAGAGGCCAACCAACAAACATATAACTGCCAACCATTTTCTTTTTGTTTCATCCACTTTTCAACTCTTTTGCGAGCTAGTCCAATCATTCAATAAAGGGCGAGGCTAGAACCAGCACGTTAACTCACCTCTCTGATCCCTTTCTCATCCCACCTCTATGATCTCCCTATCACATGTTGGTTCAGCAGGCGAGAGTGTTTGGCGGGTTGGTCTGTCTTCTGCTGCTCTACTGATTCCGAGCTCTTCCGGGTCGTCCGCGCACCGGTCCCCATCCCATGCGCCCACCGGCCGGTGAATGAAACTGCTTCACTTCAAAAACCCGCGATCTTTTCAACGGGCTGGGTGGGAACAATGGTGCTAGTGCATTGAGAAATCAATCAATTAAAGGGGGGTTGTAAGTTGCTGGATCAACGTATGCTTCATCGGTTGAATAAATAAATAAACCACTCGCTACTGGCTACCGACCTGGAAGGGATGTTGGACAAGACGGTGATTGATAAGCTATTGATGGTGCCGGTACATAAGCCAGATCAACTGGATCTGCTTCAAGCACTTGGATTTTGATCTTCATCTATAACAGGATATGCTTCTCACGCCACTGGCGATGGATCAACAACTGTATCTACTAATGATGTTACTCGTCCTTCTGGCTACGCTATGAGCTATGCTGACCCAGATACCCCCACCACCTCTGCCACAGCGGCTTTGCCTCTCCTGCTCCTCGTATTAGCAATCGAAAGTCTGCCAGTAGTAAAGCAAGCAAAGGTTCTTTAAGACCTTTACGCATACCAATGAGGAAGGACTATTTAAAGCAGAACGAACTGAACGAGGCTCAGAAAAATCAGAGTGAGCAGAGTGAAGAAAACCATAGTGCAGATCCCTGTAACTTCGAGGCTTGATGGTCCCATCTCAACGTCATATGATGTGTGGATGCCGAGTCAGCATAAGGACCTAGTACAGTTGGTGCATCAGAAGTACTCTTTAATTCATTTATCAAAGACGATAGGTGAATCATCATGGTCCCTAGACTGTGATGTTTCCATGGAAGAGATAACAGGCTCTACCGCGAGAAGAGCCCAAATGCGCGAGCAAGAGCTTACCATTTTCTTTTTTAAAAGACCTTAGAAGGCTTTTTTCCACCGAAAACTATAGAATCATGCTTCGTTCGACTGGCTGCAGCAACAGACACCCAAGCATCAACTCGGATAAAGCTGAGCAAACCAAAGCTTATCACTGCTTGCTTATCAAGTGAAGGAGAAGATCTTAGCCTACTCGTCTTGGAAAAGTCCTTCAATCATGCAAGCACAGAATATCCAATCATGTGGTACTTCATCATACAATTCATATAAGATAAGATCCATCTGTTTAGATATCCTCATATACATCCAGAAAGCCGTATGCTTTTGAAGAAGCTTGTAGGTTTTGGAAGGGGTTTGATCAAAAAGAAGAATCCACTTCTATGCCCTTGGCACGGCCATACATAACATAGAAAGAACACTTGGTTGGAAAGGGTGGACAATTAGCTAGAGCTGCGGGTGCTGTAGCGAAACTGATTGCAAAAAGAGGTTAGTTAAATCATTAGAGAAGTGCATTCGAGAAGGAAAGATTGCATCGCTTTGACCAGACAAACTCTCTCAATCAGAAGCCGTGCCCCATGGGTAGTCCAATTCCATCCGCTGTCTCCCTCTCGCTACCATGTTGATAAAGAAAATTCGTATTTGATAAAATTGTAAACAGAGGATCTTGTCTTGTATAGTGTGGTGGTGGTGGCACCATCTATCCATGAGGAAGAGGTGTACTTTAACAGTATACTGGCTCCATGGTATGGTCAGTCACTCATGAATTCCTTCTCGAATCACTACTGGAATATAGCTTATAGAAAGAACAGCTTGAAGCAAGTGGCAATGCGTCAAGGGCATTTCTTTCCCAATGGCAGTGGGAAAGCCTACTTGAGTAGTGCGTTGGATCTACGCTTGGGCAGCTTCATCGAGACTTCACATACGTAGATTGCCATGTTTGTATCCGAACGAAAACACCTTACTGATGTTCTTGTTTCCATACTTCAATCTTTTACTAGAGGCCTGAAATCTTTGAAGATCTCGAGCTCCTGTAGGCTTCAAAAAGAAAGCCATTTATCGAGAGTTGTAACAGGTGATGAACATCAATGAGATGGCTTGAACTGGCCTTCTGTTGAAACTCAAATTGCCATAGATCGCGATTCTTCGTCTGATCCTCCTGTGTATTCATCATTGTCTCCTTTTCCTTTTCAATCTTCCTATCCGGATGTGCATTTCTTTTTTTTCTGGATAGGTATCTTGGGTGGGAATACCATCACTGACCATGTGAGGAGTTCTTCGGAAAAAGATGTCCGGAGTTGACTACTCTCCGATCCCCTTTCCCCGGTTCTGACCGTAATATAGGTGCAATGAAGTTCTTTCTTTGTCCTTTTCTGCATGTCCCCGGTCAGGAGAAGATTTCATTTACATCGTTACCTTTTTTTAGTGAGTCCGTGGACGATAAGTTCTTGCTTCATCGTAGTAGGCCGTGGGATGGCGACCCCAAGGCCCCGTGGTAGACGGGCAGGGGAGCTTTAACGCGAATCAGATTGATCCCGCCATTTTATGGGGGGTCGGTCTTCCATTTTGGGATTCTGATGTGCGATCTTTTATCCCGGAATAGGATTGGGAGTGGTTTTGCTTCTAGCTCTTAGAGTCTGCAGATAGAAAGGTACTCTTATGGAAAGTTCGTCACCTATCGTTCTATTCACGCCCTGCGTTCGGCTCCAAGTAATCCATATCCATTCCCATTTGCAGCATCCCAGGTGGCCTTCGGTCTTCTTTCCTCTTGGAGGACTTGTTTCGCGAGGGGTTTCCTCTTCTTGCTATAGTCTTGTTGCCAAGCGTCCTTTTATTGAGTTGGGAGCACATTCTTAGCGTTGGAGTAAGGTCCTCACTTGGGCAAGGGTCACAGGATAGAGGGGGGGCCTAGTCTTATCCACGTTATTACTTGCTTTTTCCTATTGCCGACTTGCCGGTTCTATGACTGGTCAACTACATCTCCTTTGTCTTAAGTGCGGGGGGTCTCCCCGACTAGATGACCTGGGCCTGAAGAAGGACAGGCCTTGTGACTTATCTAGTCAGACATGAAGTAGAATCGACTGGAGGCGTGATTCTTCTTCCGAGCCACTTATACAGTACAGAAAATCTCTTCTAATTATAATGTTGTATAAGTGCCTTTCGCCTTCCACTCTTTTTGTGAAGTACTTGGCTGAAAGACCTCGCTCTTTGCTGGGTGGGTGGTCCTTTTCTTTGACGTCAATCGTTTGGCTTACTTGGGAGGCGATATTTTTTCTTTTGAGGTGAATGGGTCGTCCTCTTACTTGACCATGGCATCGCCAACATGAGTCTGTGTTCGGTGGTTGATAAGCTGCTAGTTGGTATTTAGTTTAGGGCTTGTTATTTCCTTTCACTTTTCCCAACGAGGTGGAGGGCCATCGCAGAAAGTCACCTATCTCCGTAGTTCCGGAGACAGGAATTGGGTAGTAGGGGGTGGCACCCTTGGACCCCAAAAAAGGCTTTGACCTGCTGGCTATTGGAAAGTCTCTGTTTACCGCGAAGTGAATAAAGTTGGGGGGAGAAGAAAAGAAAGGGATGGGAGGGAGCCTATCACTGCTTATGGTTCGCTTCCTATTTCTTAATCAATTCCTGGTTCACAGGCGAATAAAGCAGCTATCAAAGCTTGTCAATCGAGTAGGCTCCTTCCCTCATCTGACGCCCCAAACCAACCACTCTATCCACGAGTTTCTAAAAAAAATCCTGCCCTTTTTTCTTAGGTAAGTAAGCTGCTTGCTCTTTGCTCATGCGAGGAAACCCCTTTACAACAGAGGGCTGGTGCCTGCGAGCCTAGCTATCTCTCTGGGAAGATCAAACTGATGACCACTTACTTAACTTAGGTCATTCCTTCTCGGGAGAAGATACGAAAACTCGGAACCTTTGAATTGCGTATATAAAGTAAAGAGCAGAGAACGACAATCGGTAAATCGATTGTACGAGTGTACAATACAAGGACCAACGACGATGAAATTAAAGGAGCAGGAGGAGTCAGTCTTCTTTGAAGATCGAGGAACGTAGTGTCGGACAATTATGCCATTCGGAAGAAGTCTTCTACAGAGGGAAAGCCTGTTACGCCCTAAGTTTGCGGTTCGTCCCTTAGCCGTTTCTTTTTTCCTCCTTACGAGTTTGACCATTTTCACTTATTTCGTCTGCGTATTTCTAGATGTTTCCGTTCTTCTTCTTAAGATAAAGATTGCCTTCTTAACGAAGGGAATAAACGCCCTTATTTTTAGGCTTCTAGGTGGGGGTTTATTCGCGAGTCTCCTTGGGTATGGAATTGCTGCTTTTTTGGGGGACAGCGAGACCGGGGATAACATGATGGCCCCATCTGGGTCTTCCGGCGGCTCCGAAAGGAGCGTCAACCAAGCGCCACAAAGGAATGGTGCGGATGCGGGACCTTCTGGCGCATCAAGCTCCTCCTCGTGGAAGGAGGATTCATTCGAGATGCAGGTTCTGGCCGAACCCTTTCCTGATCAAGAACAACGTGAGGCACTTCGAATTGCCATTCACACTTTGATTCT